CCAATTGGTAGAAAAAAACCCGCAACTCCTTGGGGTTATCCTGCACTTGGAAGAAGAAGTAGAAAAAGGAATAAATATAGTGATAATTTGATTCTTCGTCGCCGTAGTAAATAGGAGAGAAAATAGAATTTATTTCTTCGTCCTTATAAAAAAAAAAATAGGAGTAATTAATTGTGGCACGTTCACTAAAAAAAAATCCTTTTGTAGCCAATCATTTATTAAGAAATATAAATATGCTTAATACAAAAGCGGAAAAAGAAATAATAGTAACATGGTCCCGATCATCTACCATTATACCTACAATGATCGGGCATACTATTGCTGTTCATAATGGAAACGAGCATTTGCCCATTTATATAACAGATCGTATGGTAGGCCATAAATTGGGAGAATTTGCACCCACTCTAAATTTTCGGGGACATGCAAAAAATGATAATAGATCTCGTCATTAATAATTCATTTTTTTTTAGTTTTTTTTAGTTAAAAAATATTAAAAGTTAATATAAATACTTATCATTCAGTAGTTTAGTGGGGAGTGAACCTTATGATAAAAGGGAAAAATAAGAGGAGGGTCAACCGATATAAAAAAGCGTGTACTGTAGTACAATCTATAGGACAATCTATATTTATGTCTGCTCACAAAGCACGAAAAGTAATTGATCAGATTCGTGGACGTTCCTATGTGGAAACACTTATGATACTCGAACTCATGCCATATCGAGCATGTTATCCAATTTTAAAATTAGTTTATTCTGCAGCAGCAAACGGAAATCACAATATGCACTTCAACGAAGAAAGTTTAATCATTAGTAAAGTTCAAGTCACCGAAGGAAACACTGTGAAAAAGTTAAAACCTCGAGCTAGGGGACGGGGTTATCCGATAAAAAAGTCCACTTGCCATATAACTATTGTACTTAAATATTTAGACACAGAAAAAAAATGTTTCGATTCTTTAATATGAAATATTATTTCAAAAGATAAAATACACCATATTATGTTTAAAAAAACCTGTATGAAGAAAAAAAAGTACTGTACTAAGAGGTCGTCATATGTATATTAATACTTGTGGGGGATTATGGGACAAAAAATAAATCCACTTGGCTTCAGACTTGGTGCAACCCAAAGGCATCATTCTCTTTGGTTTGTACAACCAAAAAATTATTCCGAGGATTTACAAGAAGATCACAAAATACGAAATTGTATCAAAAATTATGTACAAAAAAATATGAAAATTTCTTCGAGTGTCGAGGGAATTGCATGTATAGAGATTCAAAAAAGAATCGATTTGATTCAAGTCATAATCTATATGGGATTCCCAAAGTTATTAATAGAACCTCCAAAAATCGAAGAATTACAGATGAATGTACAAAAAGAACTTAATGCTGTGAACCGGAAACTAAACATTGCTATTTCAAGAATTTCAAATCCTTATGGACACCCTACTATTCTTGCAGAATTTATAGCAGGACAATTAAAAAATAGAGTTTCATTTCGCAAAGCAATGAAAAAAGCTATTGAATTAACTGAACAGGCAGGTACAAAAGGCATTCAAATACAAATTGCAGGGCGTATCGATGGAAAAGAAATTGCACGTGTTGAATGGATCAGGGAAGGTAGAGTGCCTCTACAAAGTATTCGGGCTAAAATTGATTACTGTTCCTATACAGTTCGAACTATCTATGGGGCATTAGGTATCAAAATTTGGATATTTGTAGACGAGTAATAATAAACCTTTATTTATTTGATTTATCTTTAGGTCAATAGAATAAAAAAGAAAAAAATATTTCATTTTTTATTTTGTCTGTTAATCAAAAAAAAGAATTCTATAAGGTTAAATAAAAATTACATTAATCATTTGATTCGATCTAATTGCTATGCTTAGTGTGCGATTCGTTGGTTTTTTTAGGTTTATAGTAAAAAAAAAAGAGACCAGCCCATAGTCATAGTATGAACTAATAACCAACTCATCTTTTCGCATTATTTTATCTGGATATAAAGAACCAGTCGCGATATGATATAGTGATCATATCATTGTAGCAATTGAAATGTTTTTTATAAAAAAAGAAAAAACCGATTTTATTCTGAGTTGTGAAACAATAAAAATGCGGATAAATGGAAGGGCGAGAGAAAGAGAAAAAACAAAAAAATAACTAAAAAGATATAGAATTCCAATATGTAAGGTCAATAATTCATCTCATAAAGGGAAATGTAATAAAGCATTAATACCGAGTGATCTCTAATTAAACAAAATTGTTCTATTAAGAATAAATAAATCAAGAGCCCCGAGTCAATAAAGACTGAGAGGATTGACTTAAGAACAAATTTAATTACGGGCTCCATTGTAGAATTCAGATCTAACCATTAATCGCGAAGCGGTGGGAACGACAGAACCTATGATTGCATAAGAACTAATCTTAATGATTCACTGGGTAGGATGGCGGAACGAACTAGGAATCAATTCATTTATTCTGAAAAGGCATGTCATGAATTAATCTTAAAATCAAAATAATGCCATGAACGAATCTTATAAACTGAATATTAAATAGAGTAAATATTCGCCCGCGAAAATTTTTATTTTTAGGATTTCAACAAAAAGGATTTCAAAATTGTAGTCCATCCAATATGCTAATAAAAGGCAAAACAAAAATAAATATTGGTTAAAACCGTATAATAAACCTTATTTTATAGAAATCTAGATACATTTTTATTTAGATCTCAAAAAAGATATACAAATTTCTAATAAATTCTCAAAAATTCTTATGTTATGATTTAATATATTGTTTTCATATATTATTCATTAAATAGCTGTATATTATTTTATAATCGTTTCGTTCGCGAGGAGCTGGATGAGCTGAAACTATCATGTCCAGTTCTGTAATAGAGATGGAAATAATAAATAACTATCAACTATAACCCCAAAAGAACCCGATTTCGTAAACACCATAGAGGAAGAATGAAAGGAATATCTTATCGAGGAAATCATATTTCCTTTGGTCGATATGCCCTTCAAGCGCTTGAACCTGCTTGGATCACATCTAGACAAATAGAAGCAGGGCGACGAGGAATGGCACGAAATGTGCGCCGCGGCGGAAAAATATGGGTATGTATGTTTCCAGACAAACCAATTACAGTAAGACCTACAGAAACACGTATGGGTTCAGGAAAAGGATCTCCTGAATATTGGGTAGCTGTCATTAAACCAGGTAGAATACTTTATGAAATGAGCGGAGTACCGGAAAATATAGCCAGAAAAGCCATTTCAATAGCGGCATCAAAAATGCCTATACGAACTCAATTCATTATTTCAGGATAGGAGTGTAAAACCAAAAGAAACCTACAAGTTTTTCATCTGAAAAACTTGTAGGTTTCTTTTTTTCTTTTGAATAAAAAATATTTCCTTTTTTTACGTAGCCTTTGCATTGAAACAAGAAATAAAAATGATATGATTCAACCTCAAACTCATTTGAATGTAGCGGATAACAGCGGAGCCCGAAAATTGATGTGTATTCGAATTCTAGGAGCTAGTAATCGACGATATGCTCAAATTGGTGACGTTGTTGTTGCTGTAATCAAGGAAGCAATACCAAATACACCGCTAGAAAAATCAGAAGTGATCAGAGCCGTAATTGTACGTACTTGTAAAGAACTCAAACGTAAAAATGGTATGATAATACGATATGATGACAATGCTGCAGTTGTTATTGATCAAGAAGGAAATCCAAAAGGAACTCGAATTTTTGGGGCAATTGCCCGAGAATTAAGACAGTTAAATTTCCCTAAAATAGTTTCATTAGCACCTGAAGTCTTATAAGATTGGAACATAATACAGTTTTACAGTTTCTAGTATTTGAATGAAATTGATTATTAATTAGTAGATTTAATTTAGTAGATTGTTTGTGTCTCACGTATATGTCTTTAATAATTCATAAACGTTTCAAAATTCAGAAATAATTCAAAAAGAGCATGTTGATTATGTTAAAATTTGGGAACAATTAAAATTTGAGTTTTTTATGAGTAAAGACACTATTGGTAACCTACTAACCTATATACGAAATGCTGACATGAATAAAAAAAGAAGAGTTCGAATACCCTATACTAACATGAATGAAAACATTGTTAAAATCCTTTTACGAGAAGGTTTTATTGAAAACATGAGAAAACATCAGGAAAGCAACAAATATTTTTTAGTTTTAACCTTACGACATAGAAGAAATAGGAAGGGGCTAGATAGAACTGTTTTAAATTTAAAACGGATCAGTCGACCCGGTCTACGAATCTATTCTAACTATCAAGGAATCCCGAGAATTTTAGGCGGGATGGGGGTTGTAATTCTTTCTACTTCTCAAGGTATAATGACAGACAGAGAGGCTCGACTAAAAGGAATCGGTGGAGAAATTTTGTGCTATATATGGTAATCTTTATCATATACCAGTTATATAATTACCAGTTATATAATTCTATATAGAGCTCTCATATTTGTAAAACAAGAGTAAGGGGTGGGTTTCTACTATATTCAGCTCCCACATTAGTTAATACCCCAAGTGAAAAAACAAAAAAGGGTTCATTACAGTTTAATTTCTGAATAACTTTCCAACAGTATGTTCTTGATTTGGTTAGATAATGAAAAGTGGATTCTACATTATGTTTCAAAACAGATTCAACATAATTAATTGTTACATAAATTATACATAACTACCAATAAATAGAGTCAAATTTGAGGAAAGTCATTATGACTCAACCAGAGGACGTATAATTTATCGACCCTGAAACAACGAATTATTAGTGATAATAATTAGGAGGTTTTCTCAATTTCAACATTCATTTCGTGGAGATACAATCCGAAATGAAAAATTTTAAGAAATTTATTTTCTTCCAATAAAGAGATTCAGAATTAAGTTAAGGAACGACAAATATGAAAAAAAGAGCCTCCGTCCGTAAAATTTGTGAAAACTGTCGACTTATCCGTCGGCGAGGACGAATTATAGTAATTTGTTCCAACC